TATCTTTTTGATTTGTCTACTTACATAATTCAATAAAATCAATAAAAAAAGAATAATACAAGAACCCTATCCAAAATCTAAATCCAAAATCTAAACGTAAGAATAGAAAGATTTTCCAAATGGAATCAATAATCATAAATCAGAGTCCTTATGAGTTTGACACAAGAAAAGGATTTGAAAATCCTTTTCTTGTGTCAAACTCAAGCTCAAGGAAGGAAAACAAATCATCCTCCCTAGAACTAGAGAACTAGAATTCATTGTGTTCCCCCATTCATACTTGTCTTTCTATTCCCCACTTATTTATCTTATTTTTATTATCTAAGGGAATTGGATTCTATTGGATTCTATTCGATTCAAATAGAAAAGATTGATTTTTACATATAGTGACATAAAAATATTTTTCCAATTTTGATTCCTAAAGTCAATCCAATACAATAGTGTTCTTCCCAATTTCATTTTAAATACTATGGCTAGAAAGCTAAAAAGACAGTACATACGAATTTCAAAAAAAAATATAAGAAAAAAAAAAACAGTTGATAAATATGCAGAGTATCTAAAAATTCATTTTTGACAATTGAACTTTTTCAAACTGTTTCTTTTTAAGAACCAAAAAGATTTGTGCCAAAATAACAGATGCAAAGAAGAACAAAAGGCCTTGGACACGTAATGGATCTTGAAGTACTATTTCTGCATCCCCCTGACCAAATCCACCCACATTCGGATTACTTGTTAACGGTTGATCAAGTTTTATAGATTCACCCTCTGAAACAAGAAGTTCTGGTCCTGGAGGAATAATATCAACAACTTGACGCCCATCAGATGGATCCATTATGGTTATTTCGTACCCGCCTTTTTCTTTTCGTAATATTTTGCTTACTATACCTCCTGCTGTAGCATTATACACTGTATTGTTACTCTTGCTCCCATCAGGGTAAATCTGACCCCTTCCCCGGTTTCCACCTACATATATCGGATATTTTAAGAAGTAAACATCTTTATTAGTTGCAGGGTCGGGGGAAAGGATAGGAAAGGTTATTTCACTATATTTCTGACCGGGAACAGGACCTATTACAAGAATATTTTTTTTATTGGGGCGATAACTCTGAAAAGATAGCTTGCCTATCTTTTCTTTCATCTCGGGCGAAATACGATCGGAGGGAGCTAATTCAAACCCCTCGGGTAAAATAAGAACAGCCCCCACATTCAAAGATCCTTTCTTACCATTAGCAAGAACTTGTTTCAGTTGCATATCATAGGGAATTCGCACAACTGCTTCAAATACAGTATCAGGAAGTACCGCTTGCGGAACCTCAATATCCACGGGCTTGTTGGCTAAATGGCAATTGGCACATACAATACGCCCAGTAGCTTCTCGTGGATTTTCATAACCTTGCTGTGCAAAAATGGGATATGCACTTGAAATGGATGCTCCAGTAATTATATATATTATGAACAATATGGAAATAGATCGAGTAATCTCTTCCTTTATCCAAGAAAAAGTCTTTTGAGTTTGCGTTTGCATGGTCTAATCATTGATCCCTAAAAGTTTTACAATAAAATTAGGTAGGTCGCTAGTAGAGTTCCCTATCCAAGAATCTGCTATTTACTGGAAATCATTTTCCAGAAAATTTGACTTCAACGAAAATAGAGCGAATACCCTCGATGGGTCTAATAATATGATTTGGAAAGCTTTATAATTTTATTAGTGGATTCTTTTTCAGTCATTCATTGAATGATAAATCACTACAAGTGACGGAGATACGCGATTTAAATATTGGAAAATCCAATATTTAAAAATTGTATCTATAATGACTGGAAACGTGGAAACAAGACCAGATATAATTTGATCATTATGAGAAAATCCAAAATCTTTGTAGACAGAGCCAATCACAAGTTCCCATCCGTCAGGTGAATGAAATCCTATACATAAATCGGTTAATAAAAGAATAAAAAAAGCCTTGATTGTGTCGCTTAAATTATATAGGAATTCTTGAACCCACGAATTAAGAAGAAAAAGTTCTTGATTACCCAGAATATAATAACCACTTAGAATGATGAAAGCGATTATATTTGTCGATAAGTGCAAAATCATATGGATACGATCTTCATTGTATATCTTGATCAACTGGATTGTTTCTTTATGAATTCCGATATGAAGTTGCCTTTCTGGGTTTTCATTTATCATTTCATCCAACAGCAAGAGTTCTTCTAATTCTAAAAATTTTTCTAGAATATTTCTTTCTTGAATATGATTTAATAAAGTTTCGGATTGTCTAGTATTCCACCAATTTGTAACCCAAGATTTCAGACTTTGATTAAATGAGAGAGAGATCCACCAGGGCAAAAGTACTATAGATGCAAGATATAGAAAGGGAATGAATGCTTTCTTTTTTGTCATTTTTTTTGATGATTCACAATGAGTAGAAAAACAAGAATGAAATTTTATTACTATTATCGACCTAATAATCGGCCAAGAACGAAAAAGGAAGGATCTAAAGAAAAATAAGCATATATTTATGAAAGAAAAGATAAAGAATTGATAAGATAGGATCTATCTGTATCTAACATATCAATTCCGAATATTGTCCGAATATTGAAAATCAAATAAAAAGTAAAAAAAAAAAGACAAAGACTTCTTAAGTGATTTCCTCCTTATAATAATAAGTTTGTTCATATCAAAAAACTTCCATTGGGACACGCAAAAAATAAGCCAATTCGGCAGCTTTTTGTTCCATTTCTCGCGGAGTCCAATTATCATCAGTATGAGTCAAGGGTATAGATCCCTGACCTCTTATTTCCATATAAAGTACACGACGAGTATAAATACCCCCTTTCACTTCTATTCTGATAGATTGAATGTCTTTCATAAGAAATCTGAGGAAGATACGACGATTCTTTCCAGGAAATCCCCAACGAAAAATACAAACTAATCCCTCTTTTCTATCAAATCTATCATAACCGCTGCCTACATTCCACCAAATTGTACACCACAAATAGGAACTAATAAAGAGACCCGCGATCCCATAGAAAGACATCACGATTCCTTGTGGAAAAAAAAGGATTTGTTGAGATGGAAATGAAGATATCCAATTCATACCAAAATAGCTCGAAATTCCGACCAATAAGAATCCTAATGAACCTAAAAAAATAATAAAGGCCCAAAAGAAATTACTTATTTTTCGAGATCCCACTATAAGTTCTATCCATATACGTTCTGATCGCCAACCCATACTAAATTTAGTTGCATTTTATTGGAATTGATAGGATAACTTAACTCAAAGAAATTTAAATTGACTCTTTTTTCCAAAGTAACTCTCATCAACTAGTGCAATTCTTGTGTGTTGTGAATCTTTAGGAGTAATTCATTACAATTGAATTGGTTATATGGAAAATCATCCTAATAGATAGTTACATACATATAAATACATGAACTTTACATTTAAAAAAGAAGCTCTCGATCTGATCCCAATCCATTTTCCAATAACGATTTAAATGAATTTACCCATATAGATATCCGTGTTATGGTTATGATCGAAGTGTAAGTCGTGAAAAAACAAAATTGATAAAATTTGGACTTTTTATAGGATCTACAAAATTTTGTTTTTTTGAATATGAAGAAATAAAGAAGCCATTGCAATTGCCGGAAATACTAAGCCCACGAAAGGCACAAAAATAGAGGGAAAGTTATTTAAAAATGTCATAGAAGGAATACCTCGATTTAATATTTGTACCTGTTATTTTTATATTTTATTTTTACTAAATTTTTATTAGTTTATTATAAATTAGAAATATTAGTTATAATTATTATACATACATTATATATATGATAAAAGAAAAAGATATATGTCAGAGGGCGGGGGAAACATGAAGTTAGTTTTCATCTGTTTACCTAATTTCAAGGAATTTCTCTTGTTGATTAGTAAAGCAATCAATCAATTCATAATATAGATAAAATAAAAAATTATTCAAACAAAAACAAAAAAGGATTTGCATTCTTTTTTACTACAATGAAACTTTCTGTCACCAAATCCAATAAAAAATTTATTTGGTGACAGAAATCAAATAAATTAAGTGAATAATCTACTTAATTTCATTTTGATTAATGATTAAAAGGAAAAAAATCGTGGAGCTGCAATAATTCACTAAGAACACCTTTTAAAATATTACGCGGTACCATTAGATCAAATAAGCCCTTCTCAAATAAAGGTTCAGCTTCTTGTGAACCTTCAGGTATTGTCTCATTCAGTGTTTGTTCAATTACTCTTTTACCCGCAAATGCAATGTAGGCATTAGGTTCGGCAATAATGATATCCCCTAACATACCAAAACTCGCTGTCACCCCGCCGGTAGTAGGTGATGTCAGAATGGATACATATAATAACTTTTTAGTTGCTTGATAATGATATAAAGCAGAAGATATTTTAGCCATTTGCATCAAGCTCAAACTTCCTTCTTGCATCCGAGCTCCGCCAGAAGCACATACTATAATAAGAGGTAAAAGTTTATTGGTAGCATACTCAATTAAACGAGTAATTTTCTCGCCGACTACGGATCCCATACTACCCCCTATAAACTGAAAATCCATAACCCCAATTGCTACGGGAATACCTTTTAGTCGACCTGTACCTGTTTGAACAGCCTCAGTTAATCCTGTCTCTCTTTGATAAGAATCAATACGATCTTTATAAGGTTCTTCCTCTGAATGAAATTCAATCGGGTCCAGAGAGAACATGTCTTCATCCATAGGATCCCAAGTACCTGGATCAATCAAAAGTTCTATTCTATCTGAACTATTCATTTTCAGATGATATCCACATGCTTCACAAATATTCATTTTTGCTTTCAAAAATCTCTTATAATTTAATTCATAACAATTTTCACATAGAACCCACAAAGACTTATATTTTTGAGTTATATCAAGATTCTTATTATTTTTGAAATAATTACCATTCTTACTTGTTTGTATAAGGGAACTTTTACTTTCATTAAAAATGTAACCA